AACCTGATTGATTAGCTTTCAATGGATAGTGTGATTCGCATTCAGATCCCGGGGAAGAAGAATGGAAGGAAAGAGACTCATCATCAGTATGGAATCAGAACATTGGAGGTCTGGAGCTGCAGGTTCGAATCGATCGACTGGGAAAGGAGTTTTCTCTATCTTGCAGAAAGCCGTGGTGCGAAAGCAGTGATGAATGGGAGGGAGCAGCTTCACTAGCTTTGGCTGTGAAAACTGTTGGTCTTGGAGCATCAGTGTCATCAGTTCACCTAAGATCGGCAGGACAAAGAACTACTAGGTTTGTGCCAGAAAAGCGTCTTGCGTGACGATCAAGGGAAAGAGTTGAAAAAGAAAGAGAAGGCGCGCAGCGTTTGTAAACGAAAGAAGCTTGGGTGGACAGCCCTACTCATGCAGCGAGGAATTGATCTGGATAAAGTCAGGCACATGCCCTACTCAAGCAGTGAGACCTGGATGCCCACTCCCCTAGCTAGACATTCTATGTAATATATATAAGCTAGTTTCAAAGCTAATAATGGCTAACAGATTGGTGAGGATTTTCCCGAAGTTCATCTCCCCCGAGCAGACTGCTTTTGTGAAAGGTCGTTGCATTACAGACAACGGGATCTTAGCCCAGGAGCTCTTACATTCTATGAATACTAAGGGGCTTAACTCGAGACTGATGGCTATCAAATTGGATATGCAGCGAGCTTATGATAGGCTCAAGTGGGATTACCTAGCTCTTGTTTTGCGAAAGTTTTCTTTCTATCAGTCCTGGATAAATGAAGTAAAGTAGGTTGAAGCATGTGTGAGGGGACCCTGCTTTTCAGTCTTGATTAATGGGGGGGGGCTACGGATTGGTTTAGGTCGGGTATGGGCATCAGGCAGGGAGATCCCACGCTTCGCGCCTTACCTTTTTATTCTAGCTATGGCGAAGTCGTCGGTTAGGGAAATCAAGCATCATAGCTTGGAGGGTCACGGGCTTCAAACCAAGCGTTGCAGGTGAACCAATTGCTTTTCGCCGATGATTGCTTGGCTTGCTAGTGGCCAGGGCTTAACAGCGCCTCCTTTCCACGAAAAAGTATGCAGAAGAAACAGATCGAGAGTCCTCTGACACAGAAAGTTGGGATTCGAATATAAGCATACCCGACTTCTTCCCTTTAGCTGTAAACTGTACTACAGCGAAGCCATCGACGCCTCCGGGAAATGAATGAAGAGAGGCTAGAGGCGCTTGCGCCGGTTGTAGAACTCCAAGAAAGATGGCTGCAGACTGTAGCAACTGCTCACCGAATCACGCTCCCAACTCAAATGGCCGTGCCGTTCTGCTCAAAGAATCATTGTGTCCACAATTGCCCGCACTGGTTAGAGGAGGAAGACCCAGAAATAGACTGGAGCGAGATTGACGGGTTCCTGACAGAGCCCTCATCATCTTCTTTTCGGGGAGTAACTGCAAATATGGTTTCAGTCGAAGAAGATGGGCAAGAAGGAATGACTTGGGAAGATGACCCCTCTGAAGAACCTCGAGAGAACCTTCAATCTGTACCACCCACTGCTCTTCCCTATCCGTTCTTGGCAGTCCCCGAAGAACTTAAGCCCGCAGAGTGACGGGCGGGAGCATATTGGACCCAACTGAGCTCCACCTTAGTATATCCTATCGGTCGTCAGTCCTTCGCATTTGTAGTACAACGGATATAGAAGTGAACGGTGCGCCCATGCTCTTACAATATCGTTATTTGTGGCTTCGTGAGCGGCGAGCTGAAGTGAAGTTGCCTTCGAAGGTGAAGTCTTCCAAAAAGGAGGTTTCGCCACCATGCCAAAAGAAAAATCAAAAACTAGCCCCCAAAGCACGTCAAGAGTGGCAAAGTCCCCACAGGGAGAAAAGTTCCCTGGTCGTATGCGTGCAATCCCCTGAAGTTGAAGTGGCCCAAGTTACAAAGTTAAAACAACCTCTCACGCCAAATGAAACCTAACCAAAGTGGGAACTGGGAAGCTAGGTCGTGGAGAAAGAAGGGATTCGATCCAGCCGCAAGTTTCCCTACGGCTACCTTGTTACGAACGATAACACTCCTAAGAAAGAGATCACGCGTACAATACAACTTCGTTATATATAGTCCTGGCCTGAACCAGGGAGACCAACGGAAAATCTTCTTTAGCCTTTCATGGTCCAGTTCTCTCTCGTCCACACGTTGATGAAGTCCTCGTCGCTTCGAAAACGAACAAGAAGATGCCTTGGCTGCAAGCTAACAGGAGCAATAATGATGTTGAAGCGAGCAAGGAGAGCAGCTTCGAACTTTAGGCGCTTGCGTCGATTGAAGTATTTCAGTATGAGTGCTTGTTCTGTTTCGTATCAAGTAGGGATCCTCTGTTTAGCTCATCGATCGCTTTAATCGGTCGAGCTGTCATCCGGAATATGTCCCTAGTTTGATGAATCTCTCCCGTGCGTCTTCGCTAGGGCAGAGCGCTCATTCCTTTTTTAAGGACTTCCCGGGGAATCTCTCGTACTGTA